AGTTTAACACTTATTTTCTAATCCATTTTGTTTTCATAAATATGTGAAAACAAAATGGATTAGAAATGGTATAGACGGGGTAATAGGGGTGTGTCTTGTAACTCCTTGTAACTCATAGTATTAAAGCACATGTCTTTATGAAACCGAGTATTTGTATTAAAGTTCTTATTCTACCACAACCATTATAAAAAACCTTTTAATAAAAATTTGATTTACCCCTTAATTATTTATTTTTTTTTTATTTTTAAGTACAATATATTTTATTACATATAGTAAACTATATGTAATCAGAATAGTTCTGATATATAATATAAGATCAAGTACAAGTATCATAATAAATATGTGTTACTAGTCATTAATATAAAGATATAAAGAGGTATTAATGCAATATAAACAAATAAAGGGAACAAGTTATTTATTCCTAACGGTCAAATTTAACTATTTATCATTCAATGATTAATTATTTTTTGTTCCATACCTAATTTCATAAGGAAGTAATATTAATACGGTTATATTTCATTATGTTCTATCTATATTATAATTATATATGATATATGTAAAAATGTAAAATTAATAAATTATAAATTTCAATATAAAATAATAAAATAAAAATAGGAGGTTTGTGATGATTTTAAAATCTTTTATACTAGTTAATCCATTATTTTTATGCATGAAGATAATAAATTCGGTCATTTTGGTCAGTCTATATTATGGATTTATGACCACATTCTCTATAGGGCCTTCTTATATATTCCTTATCCGAGATCGAGTTATTATGGAAGAAGTAACTGAGAAGGATGCATCAGCAATAACTGGTTTTATTGCGGGACAGCTTATGATGTTCATATCAATATATTATGCACCTCTACATTTAGCATTGGATAGACCTCACACAATAACTGTTCTAGTTCTACCATATCTTTTGCTTCATTTATTCTGTAACACTAATACTAATAAAAAATTATTTTATTATAGATATAATACTAACAGAAATTCAATGCGTAATCTCAGCATTCAATGTGTATTCCTTAATAATCTAATTTTTCAATTATTCAACCATTTCATTTTACCAAGTTCCACATTAGCTAGATTAGTTAATATTTATATGTTTAGATGTAATAACAATATATTATTTTTACTAAATAGTTTTATTGGTTGGTTAATTGGTTACATTTTATTTATAAAATTGGTTGAATTGATCTTATTCTGGATACGTCAAAATAATTATATAAGATCTAATAAATATCTTGTGTCAAAATTTCAAAATTTTATGGTTCGAATATTTAGCATTCTCTTATTTATCATATGTATTTACTATTTAGGTAGAATGCCGTCTCCTATTGTTACTAAGAAAATTAAATATAAAGAAATACCAGAAATGGAAGAGATACAAATGAATGGAAAAGAAAAAACAAAGTATGAATTTAACTTGAAAATGATGTGCTATAAAGATAGACCAGTTCCATTTTACGAAGATTCTAATCTGGAGATTCATCAATATAATTCGGAATTGGGAAGACTTAAAGAATATAAAAATAAAAGAATTAAAAAAAAAAAGATTGAAAAAACTTTTGTCTCTTTTCTTTTTGATTATAAACGATGGAATCGTCCATTACGATATATTAAGAATGATAAATTAGAAAATGCTTTACGTAATGAAATGTCACAATTTTTTTTTTTTACATGTACAAGTTATGGAAAACAAATAATATCCTTTACATATCCGCCCAGTTTATCAATTTTTTTGGAAATTTTAGAACAAAAAATTTCTTTATACATAATAGAAAACCTATATGATGAATATATTTATAATTCTTGGATTTATACTAATGAAAAAAAAAAGTTTAATTTGAGAAATGAATTAAAAAGTCGAATTAAAAATATAGAAAAAAATGAAGAATCTAACAGTCTTAATATGCTTGAAAAAAGAATCTTATTATGTTATAATGAAAAAAAAAAATGTTTACCAAAAGCATATGATCCTCTTTTAAACGGACCTTATCGATTAATGAGAAAAAATTTTTATTCACGCACAATCATGAATACTTATAAAGATACAGAAAATTTATTAGAGTTTTTTTTTATAAATAAGATTCATGATCTACTTATTAACGATTTTGTAAAAATTAAACATAAATCATTTTTTAATTGTACAGAAGAAAAAAAAATTTATTCAGAAAATAAAGCAAAATATTTACAATTGTTATTTGATGTAATTACAACACATAAAAAATATAAAAAAAAAATTACAAAAAAATATATTGAACTTAGAATAAAAGAAATAATTAAAAAGGTTTCTAGATGGTCATACAAATTAACTGATAATTTGGAAGAAGAGGAAGAAGAAAATGAAGAAGAAGAATTGGAAGAAGAATATTATGATATTCATTCAAGAAGAGCAAAACGTGTTATAATTTATAATGAAAATGATCAAGATACAAATTATATTAATAATACTAGTAAAAATGATCAAATTGAAGATGGAAAAATTACTTTGATACGTTATTCACAACAATCAGATTTTCGTCGAAATATAATTAAAGGATCTATGCGTGCTCAACGACGTAAAACATTTATTTTAGACCTATTTCAAGTAAATGTACATTCCCCACTTTTTTCTGGTCGTCTGGATAAAACATTTTTTTTTTTTTCTTTTTATATAAATTATATAAAAAAAATTAAAAATTGGATGGACAGAGAACAAAAATCAGAATTCAAAATTTCCTATTTTGAAAATAAATACACAAAAGAAGAAAAAGATAAAGAAGAACAAACAAAAATATCAGAAGCTTGGGATACCTTTATATTTACTCAAGTAATAAGAAGTTTAATGCTAATAACCCAATCTTTTATTAGAAAATATATTAGATTACCTTCATTAATAATAGCCAAAAATATTTTTCGTATGTTATTATTCCAAATTTCTGAGTGGGGCGAGGATTTAAAGGAATGGGATAAAGAAATACATATTAAATGCACCTATAATAGTGTTCAATTATCAGAAAAAGAATTTCCTCAAGATTGGTTAATAAATGGTATTCAAATAAAGATTATATATCCTTTCTGTCTAAAACCTTGGAGAAATTATAAAGTACGATCTCATCATATAGATATAAAAAAAAAACGATATAAAAAACCAAATTCTTGTTTTTTAACAATATGGGGAATGGAAGCAGAAGTTCCTTTTGGTTCTCCCCAAAAACGACCTTTCTTTTTTGAACCTATTTATAAAGAACTTCAAAAAAGAAAAAAAAAAGTTAAAAATAAATTTTTAAAAGTTATAAAATTTTTAAATAAAAAAATAAAAAAATACTTTTTAAAAAATACAAATGATAATTTTGAATTGAGTAAAGAAAAAGTATATGAACGAAATGATAATTTTATTTTTGAACGAACAACAAAAGAAAAAAAAAAGATAGAACTAGGTATAATTTATGATAAGAAATTGCTAGAATCACATAAACATATTTTGAAAATATTAAAAAGTAAAAATATACGATTAATGTGTAAATTATACTACTTTATAAAAATAATAAAAATAAAATTATTCATTGAAAAAATATACATAAATATTTTGATATATATAATTAACATTTATAAAATTAATGCACAAATTTTATCTAAGTCAACAAAAAATATTTTCAATAAATTAATTTATAAAAATGAAATAAATAAAGAACAAGAGAAGATTTATGAAATAAATAAAAATACAATGAAATTTATTTTTACTATAAAAAAATTGGTTTATAATATTAATAATATAAATTTAAGTTACAATACTTATTGGAACTTCTATTCACTATCCCAATCATATGTTTTTTACAAAATATTACAAAATAAATTATTTAATAAGTATCAATTTAAACCTGTACTTAAATATAAAAGTAGCCATCATTTTTTTAAGGATATTTTAAAAGACTATTGTATGATACACGGAATATTTAATTATAAATCAATACATAAACATAATAAAATTCATACATATGTAATAAACAAATATAAAAACTGGTTTAAAGGTAATTATCAAAATGAATCAAAACAATTATATTTTTATAAAAAATACAAATGGAAAAAAAATTACAGATATGATATTTTATCATATAAATATATAAGCTTGAATAAAGATAAAAAAATAAATGTAGACCAAGAAATTCCATATCATTTAAATTATTTAAATACATTAAAACTTGAATCATTTTATTTATGTATAAGTATATTTATAAATAATTATAGGATTGATAGAAAATATTTTTATTACATGGGAATGAATAAAAAAATAGAAATGAATAAAGAAAAGTTATATGATACTGTATCAAATAATAATACTATAACTAATATAAAAACTTGGTTCTTTCCAGAATTTTTGCTATTTTTTGATTTATATAAAATAAAACCTTGGACTATATCAATAAGATCACTCTTTTTTCATTTATATATAAATGAAAAAAGTAAAAACATTAATGTAAATACAAAAAAATATAAAAAAGTTGTTGAAGAAGATTGTGAAATATCAAAAATAAAAAAAAGTATAAAAAAAAAACAATATAAGAAAAATAATGAAATGGAACTAGTGGATTTAGATATATTTTTGAAAAAATATTTACTTTTTCAATTAAGATGGGCCAATACCTTTAATAATAAAATAATGAAAAATATAAGAGTATATTGTTTCTTACTTAGATTAATAAATCCAAAAGAAATTACTATATCTTTGATTCAAAAAGATGAAATATATATAGATGAAATGCTTATTCAAAAGGACTTAGTTATTGCAGAATTTATAAGAAAAGGAATATTTATTATTGAACCAATTTGTCTATCTATACAAATGGACGGAAAATATATTATATATCAAATTATAGATATTTCATTGGTATATAATAATAAACACCAAACAAATAAAAAATACACAAAAAAAAGAAATATTTATAAAGATTTTTTAAAAAAATTCATTGCATGGTGGTATAGCAACAAAATTTTGATTAGAGATAAACATAATTATGGTTTACTTATTCCTGAAAATATTATATCTCCCAGACATCGTAGAGAATTTAGAATTCGAATTTGTTTTAATTATATAAATTTTAATGTTGTGGGTAATAATACAATATTTTTAAATGAAAACAAAATAATAAAATGCGGGCAATTTTTCAATTTTTTTAATGGGGATAAACATATTAATAAATATATAAAAAATTCCATTAAATTCAAATTGTTTCTTTGGCCTAATTATCGATTAGAAGACATAATTTGTATGAATCGGTATTGGTTTAATACCAATAACAGCAGTCATTTCAGTATGTCAAGAATACATATGTATTCACAATTCAGAATTAATTGAATTCAAATTCAAATTTATAAATTATTTAAAACCTTAAAACTTTTTGATTGTCCAGTATAAATAGATTTAGCTAAATAAAAAGCTTTTATTGCCTCTAAATACCCTTTTTTTTTCCAAATGTTTCTACGAATATGTTTTTTTGACATAGAAATACGTTTTTTTGGAACTGCCATTAAAAAATTTGGGGTAACTCCTTTTTATCGTTGTATTGTATGTTAAAAACATATATTTTTAAACCTCTTCACGCGGAGCCTTTTTTATTTATACTCGATCTAAATAAACAATATGTAAGACTGGTGTCACAATAGTTCATTATGGAATAAATGGTTAGACGAGACAAGATCACTAACTAATACTAAAATACTAATATAACTAATCAAATTAAATTATATAAATTATAAATTATAATAATACATATATATAAAATAACTGTTTTTTATGTATACTTTCCCCGGTATGGCATAAGTCATCAAAAATATTTTGGACAACTCATAAAAGCATGAAAGCTATTATCTTTAATAAATCTTTAATAAAATGGATTTACTATTTTAAGAGTGCATAAACGCATGGATAAGCTCACAATAACCCATTCATTCTGGATATAATTTGATATCTTTCTTCTTATTTAATAGTTATATATAAATATTATATAAATATTAAAACATTATACCTATGTTACTTAAGGAATGATTTAAGGTTAATCAAAATAAAAAAAAAATATAAGTATAGATAAGTATAGAAGAGTACATATTCGAAATGAACAAATTACAAATTAAAACTATAAATATATTTTTTTTATACGTATATGTTTGGGAAAAATAATAATATACTATTTTGATCATAAATAGAAAGTGTTCAAGTTTAATATTAAAACATAAATAAATTAGTTTAAGTTAATTTAGTTAATATTTTATACGTAGATTATCAAACGAATAAATGTATACTTTTAAAATAATTGAACGAGAAGCCGTATGAGGTGAAAATATCATGTACGGTTTTGTAGAGTGACAGTAAGTATGACTTATATTTATCTGTCAACTTTTCCACTATAACACCAAAAAAACCAAATTCTGCCTTACGTAAAGTTGCCAGAGTACAATTAACCTCTGGATTTGGAATCACTGCTTATATACCTGGTATTGGCCATAATTCACAAGAACACTCTATAGTATTAGTAAGAGGAGGAAGGGTTAAGGATTTGCCCGGTGTGAGATATCACATTGTTCGAGGAACCCTAGATGTTGTCGGAGTAAAAGATCGCCAACAAGGACGTTCTAGTGCGTTGTAAATTATTATCCAATATTTGTATCATTTTTTTTATGATGCCATGTCAATAACTATAAACATGCGAAGTGTATAGCTAACCCAATAACGAAAGTTTTGTAAGGGAACTTAAGCAGGCTACCATAAGATAAAATATTTTATTTATAAATAGATTATATTCGTAACTACTATATGTCCAAGGTCCCATATTAGGATAATTTAATAGGTTTTACCTTCTTTTGTCCGTGTCAACAAATAATTCAAAATACCTCAACTTTTTCAGAACAGGTACGAGTACAATAACAATTATTCGAAGCACTTATAGCTTCTTTTACATTAAACAATATAAATCCCAAGGACTCAATAATTAAATAATATGGATATGTAAAATACAGGATTTCCAATACTAGCAGTAAAATGAGGGAAACGGATACTCAATTTAAATATTTAAAGTGAAAAAATGAGTAAACAGAATTTCATACTAGATCTCATAGATACATATATAATTATTAAATATAATTATTAAAATTCTGTGGAAAGCCGTATTTGATGAAAGTCGTATGTACGGCTTGGAGGGAGATTTTTAATATATTTTGAAATCCACCCTACAATATGGGGTCAAAAAGAAAAAATAAGTGATTCGTTTTTAGCCCTTATAAAAATAAAACTGATTCTTTAACCTATTTAACGCTCATGTCACGTCGAGGTACTGCAGAAGAAAAAACTGCAAAATCCGATCCAATTTATAATAATAAATTAGTTAACATGTTAGTTAACCGTATTTTGAAACACGGAAAAAAATCATTGGCTTATCAAATTATATATAAATCCGTGAAAAATATTCAACAAAAGACAGAAACAAATCCATTATATGTTTTACGTCACGCAATACGTAGAACAACCCCAGATATAGCAGTAAAAGCAAGACGTGTAGGCGGATCCACTCATAAAGTTCCTATTGAAATAGGATCTACACAAGGAAAAGCACTCGCCATTCATTGGTTATTAGGGTCATACCGAAAGCGTCCAGGTAAAAATATGGCTTTACTATTAAGTTCCGAATTCATAGATGCTGCCAAAGGTAGTGGCGATGCCATACGCAAAAAAGAAGAGACTCATAGAATGGCAGAGGCAAATAGATCTTTTGCACATTTTCGTTAATCCATATGAACATGATCTATATAGACACATAGATCCATACATCTCGATAGTAAAAGAATAATAATTGATAAAAATATATAATGAAATAAACAAAAAGTAAAAGAAAAATTAAACAAAATTAAACATAAATAAAGAGGAATATTTATGTAAATATATCATGGAATAAGGTTTGACTCTATTCCCGGGGATTCCATAAATATACCATATATCATTTCAAAAATATAAAGTTCAAAAAAATTGGTACTTTTTTGTATATTAGATGCAGTTACTAATTCATGATCTAGCATTTACAGAATTAAAACTTCATTATTTATTTTACGAGAATTTTTATGAATTTAGGAAAACGTTTAATTTACTTAATTTACCCAGTTGGCCTAATCCTTCTTCTCAAAAAGATATACTTTGGTTATATTTAATCTCTCCAACAAGTTTAGTAATAAGCATAATGGCCCTATTTTTACGATGTAGAGAATAACTTTAAATATGCCTTGATGGTGAAATGGTAGACACGCGAGACTCAAAATATCGTGCTAAAGAGCATGGAGGTTCGAGTCCTTTTCAAGGCATAATATTGTTTCATTAGTATAAATTATAAATTGTTTTATGTATCGAGTAATAAGTTATTTCTCCTGTTACATAATTACATAAATAGAATATTTAATTATTTAATATTTAATTTCATCCGGGAAAAGCCATCTATTTCTCAACAATGTCTCTTTAATTTTATTCAATAGAGTTTCGTTATATAGGAACAGATTTGATAAATATTGATAACTCTCGGATAGAGTATTAGAACGGAAAGATCCATTAGATAATGAACTATTGGTTCTAAAACATCTCTTCTGGCGATGAATCAAAACTTTTAAGTGCTTTTCTTGCGTATTCTTGATAAACCAGCGTTTATATATAGATGTAGGAGTATTTTTTTGGGAAGCAATAAGCCCCTTTGACATCTCTTCATCTGCAAATAATTCTCGAAACGAAAAAACAGAGGGCTTATCTTTTAATAGGGAAAATAATGGATCCGCAAGGTCCAAAATATATTGGCTTGTTCTAAAAAAGCTTTGTTCTTTGGAATATTTATCTAGTGTCTGGTACTGCATGGTTCCACTATTCAATAACTCCGAATCATTCTCTTTATGATAAATTATCCATTTATCACGAAATGACCCAGTCCAATAAGGAAATATAAATTCAGTGAACCCCTCAATACAATCAAATAGATTGCCACAAGGGCACCATATTCTAGGAGCCAAAAATATGTGATTGAATAAATCCTCCTCTATCTGTTGCAGATCGAGGACCCCTTCCCCTTCTTCAAACTCCAATTCGTATTTTTCATATTTAAATCTCTGATTAACGATAGGACAAGATTCATTTTGCATCATATCTAACTGATTACTTGGTTCGAACCGAAGAAGTAATGCCACTGGATTTTTATCAAACTGACTGCAATATTTGTCTGTCCTTGAGGATACCACCATAGCCAGAGCGCCTTCTACTTCTAATAGTAATAATAGTATTAATAGGCCATGAACTATATAAGAATCATTATCAACGAATCCATAGGAAGTGATCCAATTTTTTTCATCGTATCTGGATGAATACCAAAGATCTTGAGCGACCAATCCGGCAGAACAACTCAAAAGATAAAGAAGTATCGTTAATTTATTCATGATCATTCCAAGTTTGAAGTACCATTTGTACAAATAAGAATCCCCTCCCTTACATGATTTCTTATTCATATAGATAGATATAGGATCTATGGGGCAATTACTTATAAGTACATTTTGTGTAACAGCCCTTCCTATCTGATAGAAAAGGATCCCATGACCTTGAATCAATCTTATATGGGATCGAAAATTCCAAGTTTTTCTATAAAGAGCTGATATAATTGTATTAGATTCTATAATGAATTTATTCTGTGTAATACTAATTGATAGGGACTCATTGATAAGTTTTACAATATCTCGCACATTGTAACCCAGGTTTATGGACTCAAATCCCTTAGTATGGAACATATTCTTTTCCAATTGGAATCCCCTAGTATATAAAAGAATTAAAAAGTGTTTTTTTTGCTGTTGAAGAAGAAGCCTTCGTATTTTAATGCATGTATTTAATTTATTCGGAGTTATTAGAGCGGGATCCACTTTTTGGGGAATATGAGTCGAAGCAATAACAAGAATATTGCTAGTGGAACATCTTTCAAAATCCCTGTAGATATAGTTATCTAATAGACCAAGTGATAAGTAATTTGACTCATTTACATGCAGATCATGAATGTTTGGAATCCATATTATGCAAGGAGACATTGCTTTTGCTAATTCGAATTGAAGGGTGATATCAAATTGGTCTATTTTCTTCGTCATATACATATCTTTATCTATATAAATATCAAGATCATCATCACTATCATCAATAATATAATAATTAGGATTGTCATCCAGGAACTTGTTCGGAAATATCGTAATTAAAGGAACATAAGAGTTTTTTACTAGGTCTTTGACCAAATTGTATCGTCCAATTTCTATATAACCTATCAATAAAATACCTATATAAGGATATAGAGATAATTTAAGCGAAAAGGGTTTTTCATTAGGAGATAGGGAGGACTGAAAACTATTAGTCCAACGCGGGGTTTGTGAATAAAGGATTGTATTATAATGAGCAAGGAATATTCGTCTTTCTGCTAAACAGGACTTATTGAACTCATAATTCATTAGATATTTTTGATGAATGTCAACTAAGTATCGTAAGGAAATTGATCCCGGTTGTTCAATCATTTTATAACCAGAGTCATTCTTTGATAAATTATCACTATGAGTCAGACTCCATATAATTTGAGAAATACTTTTTTCTGTCGTTAAGTTAAAAAATTGAAACAAGAATTCTCTTTCTTCATCATCAATCGAATAACTTTTTGCTACCCATAATTCTATTTTATCATCAATCCAATAACCATTCACATTTTTTATTTTTCTTATAAATGAATAAATATCTTTACTTGTACGACTTAGATATCTAGTATTTATCGAAAAAATGATTTTATTTAGGGGATTTGGTATGATACTTCCAATATAAATGAGATTGATCTTAGAACATAGTGATTTGAGTGATTTTATACCATAAGTGGGACCACCACCCAATAGCATGTTGCCGCCAGAAGCATAACTTCGTAGTTCTTCCATAACAACTATAAAAATATTTTTTAACCATAAAGGATTCAATTCAGATGTAGGATACCTATTCAGAATTTCTTTAAATCCAATCATGTATGATGGAATCATCAAATATTTTATATGTTCTAACTCTGTCTGTAACTCACTATAAACTCGGGAAAAAAATATAATATGTCTATGAATGATATATCCAGCAACAATAAGAAGGAAAATTATGGAATATAGGAACTCCCAAGCATTTGGTGATCTCATATGTGACCATATTAATGTAACAGGTGACTCATTATTTTTATGAATCATTTCTTCGGACAGAAGAATATTCTGTAAACGTAAACAACGTAAACATTGACTCGAAATATAACTTATCAAAGTCCATTTTGGAATAATCTTATGATAAATTAGACGTGATATATATGATTCATGCATCATATCATTAAAAATGGATACAAATTTTTGACTACTAATAAATATTGGCATCGGCAATGGGTCTGAAAGAATATCTAAAAGGGTAAAATTAAGATATTGGCACCCTATAGAAGTAAGGAACCATGGCATATATGTTTGGAACAGATTACATTTTGATAGATTTGAAAAAGGACTAAAGGTTCTATACATCTGACCTTTATAAACACATTTATTTAGACAAAAACTTAGGTTTTTATTATTTCCTGATGATAAATATTTATAAGAACATAGAGTATTAATCAAACCCATGTTTGAATTTAAACTGAGATACTGATTCAAGTTATTCCTTTCTGAATAATATAGATTCATATATGAAATAAGTTGATAATAATATTTTTCCAAATTAACTATTTGTTCCTCTGTTATAGGTCTTGCATAAATGTCTGTGATAAAATAAATAGTTCCACGAACAAATGGCTCATATCGAATTTTAAAACTTAAATATTTGTACAATTTAT